GCTAACGTAGCTTATTTAAAGCATAACGCTGAAGACGTTAAGATGGGCCCTAGAAAGCTCCGTAAGCACAAAGGCTTGGTCCTGACTTTGCTATCAACTCTAGCTATACTTACACATGCAAGTATCCGCACCCCTGTGAGAATGCCCTAACAATCCCCTGCCCGGGGACAAGGAGCCGGCATCAGGCACAACCCAGTTAGCCCACGACGCCTTGCATCGCCACACCCCCAAGGGAACTCAGCAGTGATAGATATTAAGCCATAAGTGAAAACTTGACTTAGTTAAAGCTAACAGAGCCGGTAAAACTCGTGCCAGCCACCGCGGTTATACGAGAGGCCCAAGTTGATAGTCATCGGCGTAAAGCGTGGTTTAAGTAAGAGATCCAAATAAAGCCGAAGGCCCTCAAAGCAGTTATACGCATTCGAGAGGCAGAAGTACAATAACGAAAGTGGCTTTAAACAACTTGACCCCACGAGAGCTATGGCACAAACTGGGATTAGATACCCCACTATGCTTAGCCCCAAACATTGATAGCACACCACATATGCTATCCGCCCGGGAAGTAAGTGCACGAGCTTGAAACCCAAAGGACTTGGCGGTGCTTTAGATCCCCCTAGAGGAGCCTGTTCTAGAACCGATAATCCCCGTTCAACCTCACCTTTCCTTGTTCCCCCCGCCTATATACCGCCGTCGCAAGCTTACCCCGTGATGGACTAATAGTAAGCATAATTGGTAGAACCCAAAACGTCAGGTCGAGGTGTAGCGCATGGGAAGGGAAGAAATGGGCTACATTCCCTAGCCAGGGAATACGAATGATGCCCTGAAAAAATGCATCTGAAGGAGGATTTAGTAGTAAGAGGGAAATAGAGCGTCCCACTGAAACTGGCCCTGAAGCGCGCACATACCGCCCGTCACTCTCCCCGAGCATTCAAACTTTTTAGCTAAAACACCAGACCAGCTAAGGGGAGGCAAGTCGTAACATGGTAAGTGCACCGGAAGGTGTACTTGGCAAAACAGGGCTTAGCTAAGCACAGATATAGCATCTCCCTTACACTGAGAAGTCACCCGTGCAAACCGGGTCGCCCTGACACCCAACAGCTAGCCCCCTAACTAATTACAACATCACCCTCATTAATAACCACAAACAAACTAAAAAACACAAAACAAACCATTTTTCCTCCTAAGTATGGGCGACAGAAAAGGACCAACGGAGCAATAGAAAAAGTACCGCAAGGGAACGCTGAAAGAGAAATGAAACAACTCAGTAAAGTTTAAGAAAGCAGAGACCGCCCCTCGTACCTTTTGCATCATGATTTAGCTAGTGTACCTCAAGCAAAACGCATTTTAGTTTGACACCCCGAAACTAAGTGAGCTACCTCAAGACAGCCTAGTTTATAGGGCAAACCCGTCTCTGTGGCAAAAGAGTGGGAAGATCTTTAGGTAGAGGTGACAGACCTACCGAACTTAGTTATAGCTGGTTGCCTGAGAATTGAATAGAAGTTCAGCCTCGCGGCTTCTCCCCTCACCCCAAGAATTTATCCCAACTGACAAATTCCAGAAACCGCGAACGTTAGTCAAAGGAGGTACAGCTCCTTTGAAACAAGAAACAACTTTTACAGAAGGATAAAGATCATATTAAGCTAAAGGTACAATGTTTTGGTGGGCCTAAAAGCAGCCACCCATGCAGAAAGCGTTAAAGCTCAGACATATAAAATACCCCTATTTATACCGATTTTTTATCTTATTCCTCTAGAAGTACCGGGCCGCCCCATGCCTCCATGGGAGCGATTATGCTAGAATGAGTAATAAGAGAGCCCGCCTCTCTCCCAACACCTGTGTAAGTCGGAACGGACCCGCCACCGACACTTAACGGCCCCAAAAAAAGAGGGTAGTGAACATAAAACAATCAACAAGAAAAACCTCCAAAAACCAACCGTTACCCTCACACAAGAATGTTTTCAAGGAAAGACTAAAAGAAAGAGAAGGAACTCGGCAAACACACAAAGCCTCGCCTGTTTACCAAAAACATCGCCTCTTGCAAAAGTAAAGAATAAGAGGTCCTGCCTGCCCAGTGACTATATGTTTAACGGCCGCGGTATTTTGACCGTGCGAAGGTAGCGCAATCACTTGTCTTTTAAATAAAGACCGGTATGAATGGCAAGACGAGGGCCTGACTGTCTCCTCTTTCGAGTCAATGAAATTGATCTCCCCGTGCAGAAGCGGGGATACTCTCATAAGACGAGAAGACCCTATGGAGCTTTAGACACGAAAGCAGCTTATGTCAAGCACCCTAAGATAATAGCCTGAACTAAATATGCCTGCCCGAATGTCTTTGGTTGGGGCGACCGCGGGGAAATAAATAACCCCCATGTGGAATGGGAGCACCCTACTCCTAAAGCCAAGAGTGACAACTCTAAGCAACAGAATTTCTGACCAATTAGATCCGGCCATGCCGATCAACGGACCGAGTTACCCTAGGGATAACAGCGCAATCCTCTTTTAGAGCCCGTATCGACAAGGGGGTTTACGACCTCGATGTTGGATCAGGACATCCTAATGGTGTAGCCGCTATTAAGGGTTCGTTTGTTCAACGATTAAAGTCCTACGTGATCTGAGTTCAGACCGGAGCAATCCAGGTCAGTTTCTATCTATGATGCGCTCTTTTCTAGTACGAAAGGACCGAAAAGAGAAGGCCCCTGCCTAAAGCACGCCTTCCCCATCACCCAACGAAACCAACTAAAATGGGCAACTGGGAGCTCTTCCCCGGCCTGAGAAAAAGGCATGTTAAGGTGGCAGAGCCCGGCGAATGCAAAAGACCTAAGCCCTTTATACAGAGGTTCAAGTCCTCTCCTTAACTATGATTTACACACTCATAACCTACATTATTAGTCCCCTAACCTTTATTGTCCCAGTCCTGCTAGCCGTGGCTTTTTTAACACTTCTCGAACGGAAAGTGCTAGGCTACATGCAACTGCGAAAAGGGCCAAATATTGTTGGCCCTTATGGCCTGCTCCAGCCCATCGCAGACGGGGTAAAATTATTTATTAAAGAACCTATTCGACCCTCTGCAGCTTCCCCCTTCCTCTTCCTTTTCGCCCCAATGCTAGCCCTTACCCTCGCATTGACCCTCTGAGCCCCGATACCTATGCCCTACCCCGTTGTAGACCTCAACCTTGGCCTTTTATTTATTTTAGCCCTCTCTAGTCTTGCCGTCTACTCGATTTTAGGCTCAGGATGAGCATCAAATTCAAAATATGCCCTAATTGGGGCCCTACGGGCCGTAGCCCAGACAATTTCGTATGAGGTAAGCCTCGGACTTATCCTACTATGCCTTGTTATTTTTACAGGCGGGTTTACCCTTCAAACCTTCAACATCGCACAAGAAAGCATTTGACTTCTCTTACCAGCCTGACCCCTAGCTGCAATGTGGTATATTTCTACCCTCGCCGAAACTAATCGAGCTCCTTTTGACCTAACAGAGGGAGAGTCAGAACTAGTCTCTGGCTTTAATGTGGAGTATGCAGGAGGACCCTTTGCCCTCTTCTTCCTGGCAGAGTACGCAAATATTTTGCTTATAAACACACTCTCTGCCACCCTTTTCCTAGGCGCCTCTCACATGCCCCTTATCCCCGAACTCACAGCCATCAACCTTATGACAAAAGCAGCTCTACTATCTGTTTTATTCCTTTGAGTTCGAGCATCCTACCCCCGGTTCCGATACGACCAGCTCATGCACCTAATCTGAAAAAACTTCCTACCCCTCACCCTCGCCCTTGTTATCTGGCACTTAGCCATGCCTATTGCCTTCGTGGGCCTTCCACCCCACTTATAACCCAGGAGCTGTGCCTGAACTAAAGGGCCACTTTGATAGAGTGGATAATGAAGGTTAAAGCCCTTCCATCTCCTTAGAAAGAAGGGGTTCGAACCCTACCTGAAGAGATCAAAACTCTTAGTGCTTCCGCTACACTACTTCCTAGTAAAGTCAGCTAATATAAGCTTTTGGGCCCATACCCCAAAAATGTTGGTTAAAATCCTTCCTTTACTAATGAACCCCCGTATTTCAGCTGCTCTTTTATTTTGCCTCGGCTTAGGAACGATAATTACATTCGCAAGCTCCCACTGAGTCCTAGCCTGAATAGGCCTAGAGATAAATACCCTCGCCATTCTTCCCCTAATAGCGCGACGATTCCACCCCCGAGCAGTAGAAGCCGCCACTAAATACTTTCTGGTACAAGCATCCGGGGCTGCAATACTTCTTTTTGGCTCCGCCACCAACGCATGACTGACTGGCGCATGAGACATTACACATGAAGCACACCCCCTCGCCATCACCCTCATCTCCCTAGCCCTGGCACTAAAACTAGGCCTCGCCCCCATCCACGGGTGAATACCTGAAGTCATGCAAGGCCTTGACCTCCTCACAGGACTCCTTCTGGCCTCTTGACAAAAACTAGCCCCATTAGCCCTTCTCCTTCAAATTCACACCAGCAACTCAACGCTGCTTACAATTCTAGGGGTCGCTTCTCTTCTTATTGGGGGCTGAGGGGGCCTTAGCCAAACTCAAACACGAAAAATTATAGCCTACTCTTCTATCTCCCACCTCGGCTGAATGATCCTAGTCATAAATTATGCCCCCAACATCACCCTTCTTACGCTACTCCTCTATATTACAATAACCGCCTCCGTATTCCTAACCTTTTTAGTCTGTAAGGCCGGCTCCCTAAACAAACTGTCCGCAGAGCAAGGAAAATCCCCAATGAAAACAGCCCTTATACCACTTCTTCTCTTGTCCCTAGGCGGCCTACCTCCCCTGACGGGATTTATGCCTAAATGACTAATTCTTCAAGAACTAACCAAACAAGACCTAATGCCCCTAGCAACACTGGCCGCCCTAACTGCTCTACTTAGCCTCTTCTTCTACCTTCGTATCTCATATGCAATAACCCTAACAATAGCCCCCAACCTCCCAACCGGCACCACCCCCTGACGCCTCCTTCCATCCCAGCACACCCTACCCCTAGCTCTTACCGCCACACTATCCCTATTAATGCTTCCGTTAACCCCCGCAATCCTCGCCCTCACAACCCTTTAGGGGCTTAGGCTAGTACAAGACCGAGGGCCTTCAAAGCCCTAAGCATGAGTGAAAATCTCTTAGCCCCTGATAAGACTTGCGGGAGACTAACCCACATCTTCTGCATGCAAAACAGATACTTTAATTAAGCTAAAGCCTTTCTAGATGGATAGGCCTCGATCCTATAACCTTTTAGTTAACAGCTAAACGCTCAAGCCAGCGAGCTTCCATCTAACTTTCCCCCGCCTGTTGGGCGGGGCGAAGGCGGGGGAAAGCCCCGGCAGACGCTAGCCTGCGACTTCAGATTTGCAATCTGATATGTAAACACCTCAAGGCTTGATAAGAAGAGGACTTAAACCTCTGTTTATGGGGCTACAACCCACCGCTTAACCCTCAGCCATCTTACCTGTGGCCATCACACGATGATTCTTTTCAACTAATCACAAAGACATTGGCACCCTCTACCTAGTGTTTGGTGCCTGAGCTGGAATGGTTGGCACAGCTTTAAGCCTTCTAATCCGAGCAGAACTTAGTCAACCCGGCCCCCTCCTGGGTGACGATCAACTTTATAATGTTATCGTAACAGCACATGCTTTTGTAATAATTTTCTTTATGGTTATACCCATCATAATTGGGGGCTTTGGAAACTGACTTGTTCCCCTAATGATTGGGGCCCCTGACATGGCCTTCCCCCGAATAAACAATATGAGCTTCTGACTCCTCCCCCCATCATTCCTCCTTCTTCTCACATCCTCCGCAGTAGAGGCTGGGGCAGGGACAGGATGAACTGTTTATCCCCCACTTGCAGGTAACCTCGCCCATGCAGGGGCCTCCGTAGACCTCGCAATTTTCTCTCTTCACCTAGCGGGAATTTCTTCAATTTTAGGGGCCATTAATTTTATTACAACCATTTTTAATATGAAACCCCCTGCTATATCCGCCTATCAAATACCCCTGTTTGTATGAGCTGTCCTAATTACTGCCGTCCTCCTTCTCCTGTCCCTCCCGGTACTAGCTGCAGCCATTACTATGCTACTTACAGATCGTAACTTAAACACCACTTTCTTCGACCCCGCCGGGGGAGGGGACCCAATTCTGTACCAACACCTGTTTTGGTTCTTTGGTCACCCAGAAGTATACATTCTAATTCTTCCCGGGTTCGGGATGATTTCCCACATTGTTGCCTACTACACTGGTAAGAAAGAACCCTTCGGATATATGGGCATGGTATGAGCTATAATAGCCATCGGACTGCTAGGGTTCATTGTATGAGCCCACCATATGTTTACAGTAGGGATAGATGTAGACACACGAGCATACTTTACGTCAGCCACTATAATTATTGCCATTCCAACCGGAGTAAAAGTCTTTAGCTGACTTGCCACCCTACACGGAGGGCACATCAAATGAGACACACCCCTCCTGTGAGCCCTTGGATTTATTTTCCTGTTTACAGTAGGAGGCCTAACCGGAATTATTCTAGCCAACTCCTCCCTCGACATTATCCTCCATGACACTTATTACGTAGTTGCCCATTTCCACTACGTCCTGTCTATAGGAGCTGTTTTCGCCATTATTGCAGGGTTCGTGCACTGATTCCCCCTGTTTACAGGATACACCCTTCACGACTTCTTAACAAAAGTACACTTCGTTATTATGTTCGTCGGGGTTAATTTAACCTTCTTCCCTCAACATTTCCTAGGGCTTGCAGGCATGCCTCGCCGTTACTCCGACTACCCAGACGCCTATGCTCTCTGAAACACAGTCTCCTCCCTCGGCTCCCTAGTATCCCTGCTTGCTGTAATTCTATTCCTCTTTATTATCTGAGAAGCCTTTGCCTCTAAACGAGAAGTTCTAGGGGTGGGTATAACCTCAATAAACATTGAGTGACTCCACGGCTGCCCTCCCCCTTACCACACATTTGAAGAGCCAGCCTTTGTCCAAGTCCAGCCTAACTAACGAGAAAGGGAGGAATTGAACCCCCGTGTATTGGTTTCAAGCCAATCACATAGCCACTCTGCCACTTTCTTTATAAGATACTAGTAAAACAGCATATTACATTGCCTTGTCGAGGCAGAAATGTGGGTTAAAATCCCACGTATCTTAATACCCTAATGGCCCATCCCTCCCAACTAGGATTTCAAGATGCAGCATCCCCACTGATAGAAGAACTTTTGCACTTCCACGACCACGCCGTAGTAATACTAGTCCTCATTAGCGCATTTGTAATATACATTATTTGCATGATGTTAACTACTAAAATAACAGATAAAAACACCTTAGACTCCCAAGAGCTCGAAATTGTATGAACCGTTCTCCCTGCCGCCGTACTAGTATCGCTTGCCATGCCCTCCCTTCGCATTCTTTACCTAATGGACGAAATTAACAAGCCTGCCCTGACCATTAAAGCGGTCGGCCACCAATGATATTGAAGCTATGAGTATACAGATTTCCAGGAACTTTTATTTGACTCATACATGATCCCCACTTCTGACCTTGCCCCCGGACAGTTCCGCCTCTTAGAAGCAGACCACCGCATAGTAGTACCCACAGATACTCCAGTTCGTATGCTAGTGTCAGCCGACGACGTACTTCACTCATGAGCACTCCCTGCCCTAGGCGTTAAAATAGACGCCGTCCCAGGCCGGCTAAATCAGACAGCCTTTATTGCCACACGATCCGGAGTATACTACGGACAATGTTCTGAAATTTGTGGTGCAAACCACAGTTTTATGCCCATCGTTGTAGAGGCCATCCCCCTACAACGCTTTGAAGACTGATCTGCCCAGATGCTTCAAGACGCTTCGCTAAGAAGCTAAACAGGGCCTAGCGTTAGCCTTTTAAGCTAAAGATTGGTGACTCCCTCCCACCCTTAGCGACATGCCCCAACTCAACCCCGCGCCTTGATTTGCTATTCTAATCTTCTCCTGAGCAGTATTCCTTATGATTCTCCCCCCTAAAGTGACAGCACACGAACTCCCTAATGAGCCCACTCTCCTAAGTGCAAAAACACCTAAAACAAAAACCTGAACCTGATCATGACATTAAGCTTCTTTGACCAATTTATGTCTCCCATGCTATTGGGCATTCCCCTAATAGCCCTTGCACTCCTTCTGCCCTGAGTTCTCTTCCCATCCCCAGCCTCCCGATGATTGACCAACCGCCTATTGACCCTTCAAGGATGAGCAATTACCCGCTTTGTTCACCAGATCTTTACCCCAATTAGTCTTGGAGGCCATAAATGAGCCGTGCTTCTCACTTCCCTAATACTATACCTGATTAGCCTAAATATGCTAGGCCTACTCCCATATACATTTACCCCCACAACGCAACTGTCTTTAAACCTCGGCCTAGCAGTCCCCCTCTGACTAGCCACCGTAATTATTGGCCTGCGCAACCAGCCAAAGGTAGCGCTAGCCCACCTACTTCCAGAAGGAACCCCTGTACCTCTCATCCCCGTTCTAATTATTATCGAAACTATTAGCCTGTTTATTCGCCCCCTGGCACTAGGGGTTCGACTAACCGCCAACCTCACGGCAGGTCATCTTTTAATCCAACTCATCGCAACAGCAGCCTTTGTTCTCCTATCGGTCATGCCAACTGTCGCAATCCTAACCACAACAGTCCTATTTTTACTTACAATTCTAGAAGTTGCAGTTGCAATGATTCAGGCTTATGTCTTTGTACTCCTCCTCTCCCTCTACCTACAAGAGAACGTTTAATGGCACATCAAGCACACCCCTACCATATAGTTGACCCCAGCCCCTGACCCCTGACGGGCGCAGTTGCCGCTCTTCTTATGACATCAGGCCTTGCAACCTGGTTCCACTTTCACTCAACAACCCTTATAACCCTCGGTATAATCCTTCTTCTCCTTACAATGTATCAGTGATGACGAGATGTTGTCCGAGAAGGGACATTTCAAGGCCACCACACACCTCCGGTTCAAAAAGGCCTCCGCTGAGGGATAATCCTCTTCATTACCTCAGAAGTCTTCTTCTTTTTAGGCTTTTTCTGAGCCTTCTACCACTCTAGCCTTGCCCCTACCCCTGAACTAGGAGGATACTGACCCCCCGCAGGAATTACAACCCTCGACCCCTTTGAAGTTCCTCTTCTTAACACCGCTGTTCTACTTGCCTCCGGCGTAACAGTAACATGAGCACACCACAGTATTATGGAGGGCGAACGAAAACAGGCCATTCACTCCTTAACTTTAACTATTATTCTTGGCTTCTACTTCACCTTTCTCCAAGGAATAGAATACTATGAAGCCCCCTTCACAATTGCAGACGGGGTATACGGCTCTACCTTCTTTGTAGCAACAGGCTTCCACGGGCTCCACGTAATTATTGGCTCGACATTCTTAGCAGTCTGCTTACTACGTCAAATCCTCTACCACTTTACATCTGATCACCATTTCGGGTTTGAAGCAGCTGCCTGATACTGACACTTTGTAGACGTCGTATGGCTCTTCCTCTATGTCTCTATCTACTGATGAGGATCCTAATCTTTCTAGTACTAAAGATAGTATAAGTGACTTCCAATCACCTGGTCTTGGTTAAAATCCAAGGAAGGATAATGAACCTGATCACAACTGTAATTCTTATTACCTCTGCCCTCTCCCTAATCTTAATACTAGTGTCATTTTGACTCCCACAAATAACCCCCGACCACGAGAAACTGTCCCCCTATGAATGTGGATTCGACCCCCTCGGGTCTGCCCGCCTGCCCTTCTCCCTGCGATTTTTTCTGGTTGCTATTCTATTTTTGCTCTTTGACCTAGAAATTGCCCTACTCCTCCCCCTTCCATGAGGAGACCAACTGGCCTCCCCCCTCTTAACCTTTTTTTGAGCTACAGCTGTGCTCGCCCTCTTGACCCTGGGCTTAATCTACGAATGACTTCAGGGAGGCCTTGAATGAGCCGAATAGACAGTTAGTTTAAGAAAAACATTTGATTTCGGCTCAAAAGCTTCTGGTTAAAGTCCATAATTGTCTAATGACCCCCGTACACTTCGCCTTCTCCTCCGCCTTCCTCCTAGGTCTCACTGGACTCGCGTTTCACCGAACGCACCTTCTCTCCGCCCTTCTCTGCTTGGAAGGAATAATACTTTCCCTATACGTTGCCCTATCCGTATGGGCACTGCAATTGGACTCCTCTGGCTTTGCAGTAACCCCAATGCTCCTCCTAGCATTCTCAGCCTGCGAAGCAAGCGCAGGGCTTGCCTTGCTTGTAGCCACTGCTCGCACACACGGCACCGATCACTTACAAAGCCTTAACCTCCTACAATGCTAAAACTTCTTATTCCTACCATCATGCTTGTTCCAACAGCCTGGCTTACCCCAGCTAAATGACTATGACCAACAACCCTCGCCCAAAGCTTGATTATTGCCACCCTCAGCCTCTCTTGACTAAAAAACACCTCCGAAACAGGCTGAACGACCCTCTCCCCCTACATAGCCACAGACCCTATTTCAACCCCCCTTCTTATCCTCACCTACTGACTACTTCCCCTTATAATTCTCGCAAGCCAAAATCACACAGCAGCTGAGCCAATCAACCGCCAACGAATATACCTTACACTACTAACTTCTCTACAAATTTTTTTAACCATGGCCTTTGCAGCAACCGAAATTATTATGTTCTACGTTATATTTGAAGCTACTCTAATCCCCACATTAGTAATCATCACCCGCTGAGGAAACCAAATGGAGCGCCTTAACGCAGGCATTTATTTCTTATTTTATACCCTCGCAGGCTCTCTCCCCCTTCTTGTGGCCCTTCTTATTCTTCAAAACACAACAGGCACTCTCTCGCTACTCACACTTCAATATGCTAATCCCCTTGCCCTTTCTAGCTATGCAGACAAACTCTGGTGAGCAGGCTGCCTCCTGGCCTTCCTTGTTAAAATACCCCTCTACGGCGTCCATCTATGGCTCCCTAAAGCCCACGTCGAAGCCCCTGTTGCAGGGTCAATGGTCCTAGCCGCAGTTCTACTTAAGCTAGGGGGATACGGCATAATGCGGATTGTTCTGGTTCTTGAGCCCCTCACCAAAGAACTAAGCTACCCCTTTATTGTGTTTGCACTCTGAGGCGTTATCATAACGGGCTCCATTTGCCTCCGCCAAACGGACTTAAAGTCACTCATTGCCTACTCATCCGTAAGCCACATAGGCCTAGTAGTAGGAGGCATTTTAATCCAAACGCCCTGAGGATTTGCAGGGGCCCTTATTCTCATAATCGCCCACGGATTAACCTCGTCCGCCCTTTTCTGCCTGGCAAACACAAACTACGAACGAACCCACAGCCGGACGATACTTCTCGCCCGAGGCCTACAAATAGCCCTTCCCCTTATGACCGCCTGATGATTTATTGCCAGCCTTGCTAATCTCGCCCTCCCCCCTCTACCAAACCTCATAGGAGAGCTCATAATTGTTACCTCCCTATTTAACTGGTCCTGATGAACCCTTGCCCTTACCGGCCTAGGCATGCTAATTACCGCTAGCTACTCCCTTTACATGTTTTTGATGACACAACGAGGCCCTCTGCCCTCCCACATTATTGCCTTAGACCCCTCCCACACCCGAGAACACCTTATCATGGCCCTTCACCTCCTACCCCTTCTTCTACTTATGATCAAGCCCGAACTGATCTGAGGCTGAGTCTACTGTAGATATAGTTTAACTAAGACATTAGATTGTGATTCTAAAAATAGAGGTTAAACCCCTCTTATCCACCGAGAGAGGCTCGCAGCAACGAAGACTGCTAATCTCCGCGACTTTGGTTGGACTCCAGAGCTCACTCGCCCCGCTTCTAAAGGATAACAGCTCATCCGTTGGTCTTAGGAACCAAAAACTCTTGGTGCAAATCCAAGTAGCAGCTATGTTCCACACCCCTATAGTTATAGCCTCCAGCCTCCTCATGGTCCTCACCCTTTTAGCCTTCCCAGTACTAACAACATTCAACCCCGACCCTAAAAAACCTAATTGAGCCCTCTCCCACGTCAAGACAGCCGTCAAACTGGCCTTCTTAGTCAGCTTGCTCCCCCTATTTCTTTTTCTAAATGAAGGGGTAGAAGCTATTGTTACCTCCTGATCCTGAATAAACACAGGACCCTTCGACATCAACATCAGCTTTAAGTTTGACTTTTATGCAATTGTATTTACCCCCATTGCCCTCTATGTCACATGATCCATCCTAGAATTTGCATCCTGATATATGCATGCAGACCCCTTCATAAACCGATTCTTCAAATACCTTCTTGTTTTTCTTATTGCCATAATTGTGCTTGTCACAGCAAACAACCTTTTTCAACTATTTATTGGCTGAGAAGGCGTAGGCATTATATCCTTCCTACTAATCGGCTGATGGTACGGACGGGCAGACGCTAACACCGCTGCCCTCCAGGCAGTTGTCTATAACCGAGTAGGGGACATCGGCCTCATCCTAGCCATAGCATGACTTGCTACACACCTAAACTCCTGAGAACTTCAACAAATCTTTATCAACTCAAAAGACCTCGACATAACCCTGCCCCTCCTAGGCCTCATTGTTGCAGCCACTGGAAAATCAGCCCAATTCGGCCTTCACCCCTGACTGCCCTCTGCAATAGAGGGTCCAACCCCGGTCTCTGCCCTACTTCACTCAAGCACTATGGTCGTTGCCGGCATTTTCCTCCTAGTCCGCCTAAGCCCCCTTATAGAAAATAATCCCACGGCCTCAACCATCTGCCTTTGCCTGGGAGCCCTAACAACACTCTTTACAGCCACATGTGCCCTTACCCAAAACGACATTAAAAAAATCGTAGCTTTTTCTACATCAAGTCAACTCGGCCTGATAATGGTTACAATTGGTCTTAACCAGCCTCAACTGGCCTTTCTCCACATCTGCACACACGCCTTCTTTAAAGCTATGCTGTTCCTCTGCTCTGGATCTATTATTCATAGCCTAAATGATGAACAAGACATCCGAAAAATAGGAGGTATACACCACCTCACCCCTTTTACATCCTCTTGCTTGACAATTGGAAGCCTCGCCCTTACAGGCACCCCCTTCCTGGCAGGCTTCTTCTCTAAAGATGCCATTATTGAAGCCCTTAACACCTCTTACTTAAACGCCTGAGCCCTCACTCTTACCCTTCTAGCCACCTCCTTCACAGCAGTATATAGCCTACGCGTAGTGGTCTTTGTCTCAATAGGCCACCCCCGATTTAATGCCTTTTCCCCTATTAACGAAAACAACCCAGCAGTTATTAACCCCATCAAACGTCTTGCTTGAGGCAGCATTATTGCGGGGCTCCTTCTTACATCAAACCTGCTCCCCCACAAGACACCAGTTATAACTATACATCCCTCACTTAAACTAGCCGCCCTCATCGTCACTATTACAGGACTACTTATTGCACTAGAACTTGCTAACTTAACTAACAAACAATTTAAAACTAGCCCTCACCCCGTCCCCCACCACTTCTCCAACATGCTTGGCTTCTTCCCAGCCGTCGTGCACCGCTTTGCCCCCAAACTAAACTTACTTCTTGGCCAAACAATCGCCAGCCAAGCAGTTGACCAGACTTGACTAGAAAAAGTTGGCCCTAAAGCCGTGGCCTCCCTAAATATACCCCTCATTACAACCACCGGGGATTTCCAACGGGGCCTAATTAAAACATACCTTGCCACCTTTGCACTCACCCTAGCCCTTGTACTCCTAACCTTTCTTTTCTAAACAGCCCGTAGCGCCCCTCGACTTAACCCACGAGTCAACTCCAGTACAACAAATAAAGTTAATAGCAGTACCCCCGCACTTACTAACAACATCCCGCCCCCAAGAGAATATATCAAGGCGACCCCTCCAATATCTCCCCGAGATAGAGATAGATCAGCCAGCTCATCCGCAGGCACTCAAGAATACTCATATCAACCCCCATAAAAAAGAAAGGATCCTACTACCAGGGCTATAATATACAAGCCCACATAAAGCAGGACAGACCGACTTCCCCAGCTCTCCGGGTACGGCTCAGCGGCCAAGGCCGCCGAATAGGCAAATACTACCAGCATTCCCCCTAAATAAATTAAAAAAAGAACCAAAGATAAGAAGGGCCCCCCATGCCCTGCCAAAACTCCACACCCCATGCCAGACACCACCACCAACCCTAAAGCAGCAAAGTAAGGAGAAGGATTAGAAGCAACAGCAACTAACCCAAAAACAAGCCCTAATAAAAATGTACACATAAGATAAGTCATAGTTTTTACCAGGATTTTAACCAGGACTAATGGCTTGAAAAACCACCGTTGTTATTCAACTACAAAAACCCCTAATGGCAAGTCTCCGAAAAACCCACCCCCTTATGAAAATTGCAAACGACGCACTAGTTGACCTCCCTGCACCCTCAAACATTTCCGCCTGATGAAATTTTGGCTCCCTCTTAGGCCTTTGTCTAATTGCCCAAATCTTAACTGGCCTCTTCCTAGCAATACACTACACAGCCGATATCAACACAGCCTTCTCCTCTGTAGCACACATCTGCCGAGACGTAAACTACGGCTGACTCATCCGAAACATGCACGCCAACGGAGCATCATTCTTCTTTGTATGCATTTACCTGCACATCGGCCGAGGCCTCTACTATGGCTCATACCTTTACAAAGAAACATGAAACGTCGGAGTAGTTCTTCTTCTATTGGTAATAATAACCGCATTCGTCGGCTATGTTCTTCCCTGAGGACAAATATCCTTCTGAGGTGCCACCGTCATTACAAACCTTCTATCCGCTGTCCCTTACGTAGGAAATGCGCTGGTACAATGAATCTGGGGAGGTTTCTCCGTAGACAACGCAACCCTGACTCGCTTCTTTGCTTTCCATTTCCTCTTCCCCTTTGTTATTCTAGGGGCCACTCTCATCCACCTGCTCTTTTTACACGAGACCGGCTCAAACAACCCTCTAGGCCTGAGCTCTAAAGTAGACAAAATTCCCTTCCACCCATACTTCACTTACAAAGACCTCCTAGGCTTCGCCGCCCTACTCATTGTGCTAATCTCCCTGGCCCTCTTCTCCCCAAACCTCCTAGGAGACCCTGACAATTTTACACCCGCGAACCCCTTAGTCACACCCCCGCACATTAAGCCTGAATGATATTTCCTATTTGCCTACGCCATTCTACGATCCATCCCCAACAAACTAGGGGGAGTGTTGGCCCTTCTAGCATCAATTCTTGTGCTTATGGTTGTTCCAATTCTCCACACCTCTAAACATCGAAGTTTAACATTCCGCCCTATTACCCAGGCCCTCTTTTGAGTCCTAGTGGCTGACGTTATGATCCTCACTTGAATCGGAGGAATGCCCGTAGAAGACCCATACATCATCATTGGGCAGCTTGCCTCCGTCCTGTACTTCTCACTCTTCCTTATTTTTATGCCCCTCGCAAGTCTCCTAGAAAATAAAATACTGGGACTAGCCTGCAGTAGTAGCTCAGCGTCAGAGCGCCGGTCTTGTAAGCCGGACGCCGGAGGTTAAAATCCTCCCCACTGCTTATCAAAGAAAAGAGATTCTAACTCCTACCTCTAGCTCCCAAAGCTAGAATTCTGAATTAAACTATTCCTTGTTATATAATATATTTTTAAAGACATATATGTATTATCACCATACACCTATATCAACCATAAATAGCAGTTATCTAAGGACATCTATGTATTATCCACATATCTAGGAGTACCCCCCTCATTCATCAACTAAAAACCAAGAATTACATACAGCATAAACAGTTAACCCCCTACTAACAATCTCCTAACCAGGCGAAACTTAGGGACTCAACAGTAACTTCATACAGTCTAGTTATACTTAGACACACCATCCCGTCGAGTAAATGAAACTTAATGTAGTAAGAACCGACCAACCTGTGATTTCTTAATGCCAACGGTTATTGAAGGTGAGGGACAACTATTGTGGGGGTTTCACCTAGTGAACTATTCCTGGCATTTGGTTCCTACTTCAGGGCCATTAATTGATATTACTCCTCACACTTTCATTGACGCTTGCATAAGTTAATGGTGGAGTACATCTCCGGGACACCCCCCATGCCGGGCGTTCACTCTACAGCGCAGCTGGTTCTCTTTTTTCTCTTTCCTTTCGGTTGACATTTCACAGTGCACGCAATCTGTCAGATCAAGGTGGAACATCTCCTTGATTTAAATACATAGCATGAACGATGAAAAGACTTTGATCTAAGAATTACATAACTGATTTCATGTGCATAAATAGTAGTTTATTCTCCTAACATCCATAACACTATCCTTATGAGCCCCCCCTCCTAGAATAACTTTTTTTTTCGTTAAACCCCCCTACCCCCCTAAACTAGAACGGTTACTAATACTCCTGCAAACCCCCCGGAAACAGGAAACCCTCTAGTTATTTTAGGGCTAGGCCTTTCCACCCCAGAGATACCTAATACTAAGGACACTTCTGATATTACAGTAAAGCCCCTACTTCATTTTTTTACTAAAAATGTGTGTATCTATATTATTACAATATTATAATATT